AAGTTATTGAATATTGTAAATAAATCCCGAAATTCAAAACTCCCCGTTGTCCAATAAAGACCTAAAATCCCTAATAATAAACCAAAATCCCCTACGCGATTAGTTACAAATGCCTTTTGACAAGCATGCGCCGCAGTAGGTCGAGTGAACCAAAAACCTATTAATAGATAAGAACACATTCCAACCAATTCCCAAAAAATATAAATTTGGATCAAATTCGAACTAGTAACTAATCCCAACATTGACGTATTGAACAAACTCATATACGCAAAAAATCTCAAATATCCTTGATCATGAGACATATAATTGTCACTATAAATAAGAACCATAATTCCAACAGTCGTGATTAATATTGCCATAATACAAGTAAGTGGATCGATCAAGTAGCCCAACTCTAAAGAAAAATCATTATTGATAGTCCAAGACCATACATATTGATAGATATAACTACTATTTATTTGATCAATAGACAGATAAACTGAAAAAATCATAACTATACTTAACAATAAAATACTCGGAAAAGACCACATACGTCGAAGGTTTTTGGTTGCCGTCGGAAAAAGTAGAAGTCCCACTCCTATTAAGATAGGAATTGGAAGTGAGATGAACGGTATGATCCATGAATATTGATACGTATATTCCATAAAAAAAGTATATTTAATTCCTAATTAATTTTTCTGATTCACCAGCTCTTATCTCTTTTCAAAAGTATCAGTTAATAAACAATTTCAATATCCAAAACTTAAATAGAATTTGACTTTTCTATTCTTCATTTTTTGCGAAATACTTTCAATATTTCAAGTCACGAAGTTACAATTGTTCAAATAAGATGATCCACTGAAACTATTAATGAACACACCCATTTCTTTTAAGTAAAATATTTTGACAATATAGAAACTGCAAATTTTCTTTATTATTATTTTTTAGTATGCATTACAAAAATTTCCCGCTCTAGAGCAAGAAAGAATAATTATACGAAAAACACTATTTTTTTTTGGTATCAATCATAAAAGACAGTCTACAAGTTGATCCAGTAAAATAAGACTTCTTTGTATTAAATTCTACGAATCATTAAACAATTTTTTTTTTTGACAAAATAACATTATATATATATATATTGTTTTTTCTTTGTTTCTAATCTAATAATTTTTAATTTTCGATAGCTATATTAGGAGTATACTATAATTTCAAGAAGAAATGGATAATAAATAGTAAAGAACAATTCGTTTTGAACAATAGATGTCTTTCACATCCAACTATAGCAATGAATAATCAATTATAATTTTTTAATGGCAGTTCCAAAAAAGCGCACTTCTATATCAAAAAAACGGATTCGGAAAAATATTTGGAAAAGCAAAGGGCGTCGAGCAGCGTTGAAAGCTTTTTCGCTAGCAAAATCTCTTTCAACGGGGAATTCACAAAGTTTTTTGGGGGACAAATCAAATAAATAATTAAAGATTGGAATAATCTGAATCGGTTTGACTCAAAAAACAGCCTAGTAGAAGTTCGTTTATAATTTAAATACGAATTTTTTTTATGAAAGCAATTAGTGGAATTTCCTAATGTTTTGAGCGGATTAATATGAAATTCCTTTTTTTTTAGGATATGTAAAAAAAAATAATAAATATTTTTTTTACTCAATTCAAAAATAGAAAATGTTACTTTTTTGTTCAAAGAATAAAAATAAATACACGGGTTGACCTTTCTTTTTCATATCTTTGTTTTATCATTTTCGGGATGGGGAAAATACGAATCCCCATCGCCCCAATAAACCAAAAAGTTTTTGTTGATTTTTTATTTTATTCTATATTTTAGATATTATATATATATAATATCTAAATATAGAAGATCAAATAGTAAACTGAAACTCTTTATTAAAAATTTCATGAGACATTGAAACGATGAGATTAGTTCATTAAATTAAAACCTTCTTGTTTAATTCTATGAACCCTTATTTCTTTTCTCGAAATAATTATTACTATTATAGAATATAGCCCGCCGAATACATAATGAAATTGGTTTGCAAAATCCTATAAAATCAAACTATTGTTAAATCAATAAAATTTACACCTTAAATTCTTATTGAAATAAATGAAATCATATAAGATTTTTATTGGAAACGCTCAAATCCCCTATTTTTTTCCCTTTAATTAAATTGAAAGATAAAGAGTTTTTTATCCACGATAACTATTTTGTAAAAAATATTACATTGAATTTTTAATTTATTCTATTTTTTCAATCTCGACGATTGCATAATAATAGGTTATTATGATTTCGAGAAAGCCGCTATGGTGAAATCGGTAGACACGCTGCTCTTAGGAAGCAGTGCTAGAGCATCTCGGTTCGAGTCCGAGTGGCGGCATGCCCCTTTTTTATTATAAAAAAAGTTCTATAATATAATTAATTCAAGTCCCAGATATTAATTCAAATAATTGAATTGAGGGACCTTCAAAATTTTTTTTTTATGATATTTTCAACTTTAGAGCATATATTAACTCAT